TGGGTTGTAAATTCCAATGTGGCGGATAAGCTCATAGACATATATCCGCACAGGCCAATCAATAGTTCAAGTCACACACTCCCATAATCCATCTTCTCTTCGGACAATCCACTTCAACTAATCATATCAGAGAAATGATATACTAAAATATTGCAGAGTTGAAGGGAAATATCTCACTAAATGTTTTACTTTTTTCTTCAAAAATAATAATCCATATTTGTAGCAATGAACTAGGATTGTTCGTACCCAAAATGATATAGGATTGATTACAAATATCTAGGAACTATCTTCTCTATCTCTATAAAGGACCAGAAATACCTTGTTTACGTATCATTGGAAAGTGCATTAACATAAATACGGCAGTAAGCAAAGGTAACACGAAAGTGTGTAAACTATAAAAACGAGTCAAAGTGGATTGACCCACACTAGCACTTCCTCGTAATAACTCGACCACGGGTGATCCTATTATAGGAATAGCTTCAGGTACACCTGTCACGATTTTCACTGCCCAATAACCAATTTGGTCCCGAGGCAAGGAATAACCGGTTACACCAAAAGATGCGGTCAATACAGCCAGAACCACCCCTGTAACCCAAGTTAATTCGCGGGGTTTTTTAAATCCACCGGTGAGATACACACGAAATACGTGCAAGATCATCATTAGAACCATCATACTTGCCGACCATCGATGAACCGATCGGATTAACCAACCAAAGTTAGCTTCTGTCATTATGTATTGAACAGAGGCAAAAGCCTCGGTAACGGTTGGACGATAGTAAAAAGTCATAGCAAACCCCGTAGCTACTTGTACCAAAAAACAAGTAAGAGTAATTCCTCCTAGACAATAAAATAAGTTGACATGAGGAGGAACATATTTACTAGTTATATCATCCGCAATTGCTTGAATTTCGAGACGCTCTTCGAACCAATCATATACTTTATTGAGATAGGTAAACCAAGAGTTTTCCCCCTCTTAGAACTGTATATGAGAATTTCGTCTCGTACAGCTCAAGCGGAAACACCCACAAACTGTTTGGAGCGGATAGAAATTTTTCAATTTCTTATCTGAGTCCTAGATTCTATCTTATCGGAAGATACGAAGGACCAAAAAACCCAAAGTGCTTCTTTGTTCTTTTGTTCTGATGATAATGCCAAAATATCAAGCTGGCTCATTCGTATTTATGTTGAGCATTACAGGCCTCTTGAATCTTCTCGTTCCCTATTTTCTTTCTTTTTATTTGTATTGTGGAGTGTCTTTCTTTTTTTTTTATTTTATAGGAATTATCTTGTTGAGACCCTACAGAATCGATTGAAACCTCAGATTCATACTAGAACCACGATGAGTCAATAAAGCCCAAGCTAAGCTCAAAGGTTCCTTGAGTAAGAACATGTGATCATCACTTAGAATCGATGTAAATCCAGAGAAACATTTGTCCTTTGGTTAAACTAACCATAAGCATTTGAATAAAGAAAAAACCTTCAATCTCTGATTCTAACTATAATTGGCTTTTGTTTCGTTTTTTTAGTGCGGTCGCGGGGTCTGAATAGTTAGGTATGAATCATAGTGCTACTGGTTCTTGGTCTATTCCAGGTATTTCGTGCTCCAGATATTCTAATGAATATTAGACGAGGTGGAACCATTTCTCTCGAGATGACAGACCATTCTCTGTACTATTAATAGGATCAATTTTCACAAGTCACACACTCATATTCCGGAAACACCGAAACAAAGGAATTCCACGGTCGAACTCCCCTACCAGAATCTATATACAGAGTATATCTATCTATCTATAGATAACGAAATTCAGAGCTCTAGGGGGCACCTAAATGGAAAATATCCGACAGTTAATCCACGCAGCGATTGTTATAACTTCTATCCTAGTAAGCCTGAGTCGTACTAAACACGACGGGCACTTGTGGACTAGGGAGAGGGAAGTGATAGTTGAAACTCTCGATAGAGAGTTTGATTATGAAATAGGCCAACTAGAGGATTCGTCTCTGAAGGAAGGATCTGAAATAGAGAATTCGTCCATCGGGGAAGTGTCTAACTTCTGTGGAGGAAGGCTACGATGCGGACCATTCTTCTATGGAAGACGAATCTGATATCGAAGATTCTTCTATGTACGAATGGGCTGACACTTATTCTATGGAGAAAGGCTACGAGGCTGACCATTCTTCTAGGGAGGAAGAATCTGACTCAGAAGATTCTTCTCTCGAAGAGTGGCCAGCAGTCAATTCCCTTCGCCAGATGGAGGAAGTATTTGACCCAATAGATTCTTCTATGAAAGAACGGCCTGACCCTTCGTCTATGGGGGAAGGCTATGAAGCAGACTGTGAGGGCGGAAGGCTCTGACACGGAAGATTATTCTATGGCAAGGAGGAGGGGAAGGAAGTCCACGGTCGAATTCCCCCACCAAAATCTATATAGAGAGTATGTCTATAGATACCGAAATTAAGAGCTCTAGGAGGGGCACCTAAATGAAAAATATCGGGGAGTTAATCCACGCAGCGATTGTTATAACTTCTATCCTAGTAAGCCTGAGTCGTACTAAACACCACGGGCACTTGTGGACTAGGGAGAGGGAAGTGATAGTTGAAACTCTCGATAGAGAGTTTGATTATGACATAGGCCAACTAGCGGATTCGTCTCTAAAGGAAGGATCTGAAATAGAGAATTCGTCCATCAGGGAAGTGTCTAACCCTTTTTCTGTGGAGGAAGGCTACGATGCGGACCATTCTTCTATGGAAGACGAATCTGATATCGAAGATTCTTCTATGTACGAATGGGCTGACCCTTATTCTATGGAGAAAGGCTACGAGGCTGACCATTCTTCTAGGGAGGAAGAATCTGACTCAGAAGATTCTTCTCTCGAAGAGTGGCCAGCAGTCAATTCCCTTCGCCAGATGGAGGAAGTATTTGACCCAATAGATTCTTCTATGAAAGAACGGCCTGACCCTTCGTCTATGGGGGAAGGCTATGAAGCAGACTGTGAGGGCGGAAGGCTCTGACACGGAAGATTATTCTATGGAAGAGAGATAGGCACTCAATTCCCTTCTCCAGGATTCGATATGAATAAGTAGAAGGAGTTGTTTTGCCTCGAAGCTATCCTAGAGGAAGAGCAAAGAAAGTATCACGCGTTGAATCTCTGTAACAAAAGTGCCCTTCCATTTTTATCGATTTCTAAAATGGATATGGATAAAGAATAGATTTAAGACTTGAGGACCCTTTTTTAGGGGCCTAACCCTAAATTTGGGGTTGAAAAGTAAAGACTTTATGCTATGGATCTACTTCATTGAGATTCCGTCCAGTAAAACAGAAGAATTATAAATCTCCAAGAGAATAGATAGAAAGACTGCAAATAAAGCCATTGCGCTACCCATCAAAGGAGTGGTTCCCCATCCAGGAGCCACTTTGCCATATTCGGAATTCAACGGTTTCAATAAAGACCCCACTGTTGTTCGTCTTGGACCAGATCTAGAACTACCCTCAACGGTTTGTGTCGCCATAAATATTTTTTGTTGAGATCTGTTGACTTTGTATAACCTTCCGTTGTAAGATAAACGATCTTATCATAGATCCATTGTAGTCTTAAAATTCTCTAATAATGGAAACAGCAACCCTAGTCACCATCTTTCTTTCTGGCTCACTTGTAAGTTTTACCGGGTACGCCTTATATACCGCCTTTGGGCAACCCTCTCAACAACTAAGAGACCCATTCGAAGAACACGGAGACTAGTTGAAGTAATGAGACTCCCCTATTTGGGAGTCTCATTACTTCAATTGAGATAACATACAATCATTTCACCTTTTTATTTTTAATTGGAACCCTCGGGGGTTCTCGAAAAAAGATAGCGAAAAAAATAATCCCTAGAGTAGAGACTAAGAGGAATGTATAAACCAATGCTTCCATAGATTTGATCGTAGTTTACAATTATAGCTTCCACATCTGTTCATTTGGTGGGAGCCTATACCCAGATAAAGACCCAGATAAAGAAAAAGGGCAAGAGTCAAAAGTCGGTGATCCAAAACTCATAGTTTCCCTGCTACCCTGTGTTACCTCAAAAAAATCAAATAAAAGAGAAAAAACCAAAGCAATGTTGTATCAGACTGCCTGTCTCCTTGTAGTAGGATCCCCTAGTTTTTGGAATGCTCCAAATTCCACTTGAGCATCCAAATCCGGGTCAATGCCGGCAAAAACATCTCTGAACAAAGTTCTCGCACCGTGCCAAATGTGACCGAAAAAGAAAAGCAAAGCAAATGAAGCATGGCCAAAAGTAAACCAACCTCGAGGGCTGCTACGAAAAACGCCATCTGATTTCAAAGTAGCCCGATCTAATTCAAAAATTTCACCCAATTGAGCGCGTCTAGCGTATTTTTTCACAGTAACAGGATCGCTATAACTGACTCCATTGAGTTCACCACCAAAGAACTCAATAGTTACGCCGACTTGTTCGACACTATACTTTGACTCTGCCCTTCGAAAAGGAACGTCGGCTCTCACAATTCCGTCTCCGTCTACCAAAACGACTGGAAATGTTTCAAAAAAGGTAGGCATACGGCGTACAAAAAGCTCTCGGCCTTCTTTCTCTCTAAAGATAGGATGTCCTAACCATCCAACCGCTATTCCATCCCCATTGTCCATTGAGCCCGCTCTGAATAATCCCCCTTTGGCTGGATTATTTCCGATGTAATCATAAAAAGTTAATTTTTCGGGAATTTTAGACCAAGCTTCTGAGCAACTCTGATTTTCGGCTAGGCTGGCTCCAACTCTTCGATATATTTCTTGCTGGAAGTATCCTTGATCCCATTGATACCTGGTGGGACCAAATAATTCGATCGGGGTCGTAGCGGAACCATACCACATAGTTCCAGCAACAACAAAAGCTGCAAAAAAGACAGCAGCGATACTACTGGAAAGTACAGTTTCAATATTCCCCATACGTAATCCTTTGTATAAACGTTGGGGCGGACGGACACTAAGATGGAATAAACCCGCCAATATACCCAAGGTACCTGCTGCAATATGATGAGAAGCTATTCCTCCTGGAACAAAAGGATCAAAACCGTTTATACCCCACGCAGGATTTACAGATTGTATTTTTCCTGTGAGTCCATATGGATCGGACACCCATATTCCAGGACCATACAAACCTGTTACATGAAATGCACCAAACCCAAAGCAAGCCAGCCCTGAGAGAAATAAATGAATTCCAAAGATCTTGGGCAAATCCAAAGAAGGTTTTCCTGTACGCTCATCACAGAATATTTCTAGATCCCAATACACCCAATGCCAAATAGCTGCCAAGAAGCACAAGCCGGAAAATACAATATGTGCCCCAGCCACCCCTTCGTAACTCCAAATACCCGGATTCGTTATAGTGCCTCCTGCTATACTCCAACCCCCCCACGAATTGGTTATTCCTAAACGAGTCATGAATGGGATAACGAACATACCCTGTCTCCACATCGGATCAAGAACGGGATCAGAGGGATCAAAAACTGCTAATTCGTATAAGGCCATCGACCCCGCCCAACCCGAAACTAGAGCTGTATGCATTATATGGACAGAAAGCAACCGACCGGGATCATTCAATACGACAGTATGAACACGATACCAAGGCAAACCCATGTAAGGACCTCCTTCTCAAAGAAAAAAATAGACACTATGTAACTTTCTCGCATTGGGAGCTAGGGACTTCCCCCTTTCAATGGATGATCTCGGAGCAGGGGTAAATATTGATTCCATTCCCTTGGGAATAACAAACCAATTCTGTTTGTAGGACCAAATAGAAACAGATCCATTCTATACCCGATAAGTATCAATCCGCAATGCAGCATTGGCCTGGGTCTATCTTCTACGGGCCAATGCTCGGTTTTATTTTATGAGCTTTTCAATCTAGGGAAAAAGGAAAATCAATAGTCTGACAACAAGCAAAGGCGTTTTGACTACTCGTTCGCATAAAAGAAAAGAAGATGAGTCCTCACGGTCTCATCTAATGCCCGTTGGTATTCCGAAAGTCGCTTTTCTACTTCCTGAAGATGAAGAGGCAACATGGGTGGACGTCTAGTACGACTTGGTAGCTACAATGGGGCCTATGGGATTTCCCCATCCTCTTCGCCGATCAAGAGAGTCTCTCTTTCTACCCAAAATGGGTGAGTGACGGATCAAGAATTCAAAGTTTGAACTCAAAGATAAAAAGATCAATTGGGAGCGTACTATTTCTATTGTCAATTCTAGTTTCAATTAGAATGGACTGATTTATGGTTGGCTTGGTTAGACCACTCAAATAAAGGACCAAAACTCCACTCAAAAGATCCATACTTGGTCAAATAGGAAGATGTAAAATTCCCCTTTGTATCATAACCTAAAAGATTCCTGTTGATACCTAAAGAATTTTTATTGTAGGGATTAGATAAAACACCTCAAGATCTCGATCTTAGATCCTACCCCCACCAAGGTCGGGTAGGGAAATCGATCCAGCTTTCTACGGAGTAGATCCTAAACCTAAAAGATATATACGAGGCCCATTCAATAACAAGAAAATTACACCATAATTGCAAATCATGGAGTTCGATGAAATAAAACACAAACTCAATGCAAAGTAAAGTCAATCAGTTTCATGACGTCTTTTTAGGGGGGAAGTGCGCCAAAACTGATCTTTCTTGAAAAATAGAAGAAAAAAGTACGCTCGTTAGGAGTTAGAAAAATCCTGCTATGAAACAATGAAAAGGGATAGAATTTACACATTGCAATTTGGTGAATCCTATGCATCAAAAACGCGCCTGTAGGATTTCTAAGCTAAGGGATTGCTTCATCTTTTCCTAATCAACCGACTTCATCGAGAAAGATGCCTTTTTTTATGCCAAAAACTCGATTACGAAACCGGGAATACCCTTGTGGGTCTCCTAGTATCTCTCAGTAGAGAGGATAGGACCTGGAATATGTTTATGTATATAAACTGTATGGGCGGCTGGGCACTATCCGGAATCGGTCTCTTTGATATGATGCGAACCGTGCCACCTGATGTCTATACAATAAACATGGGAAAGGCCTATTCAATGGGATCCTTCGTCTTGAGCGGAGGAGTACTTGGCGAACGTATAACATATCCTAACGCGGCGGGCCGTGCCAATGCATTTTGATTTCTTATTTGAGATAAAAAAAAAAGAAGACTATGCCTTCGCTATATGGAATATGAATCAAATAGTAAGTAATAATAGCCTGACACTTCGAATTTGAGAGGCGCAATTATAGTTTTTTCATACAATGAGATTCTGTCTCGAGAGAGTGGTATGAAACCAAAAGCATTTCAGATTGGATCTTATCTATCGGGGTTCTAGTCCCGCGTCCCAAACTTTTGAGAAATTTTGAAAAATACTATTATTTTTCCTTAGTTGATCAAATAAAAATAAAAAATACACTTTGGGATTGTCAAATCACAAACTAAAAAATAGATAAAGCACGGGAACCATCATAGTACATACCTAGATATTAATTATTTTATTAATATATCAATAGCTATATACTGTATTAATATTTTAAAATTCTCTCGAAGGGAAGGGTGGTACCTCGATCATGGAAGGATCCTCGGATCTTAGAAATCCTATTTTTCTTTATTCCAGTTCCAGTGAAATTAAAAAACACTAGAATTCATTTTTAGAGTAAAGCCGTACGCAATGCGCAAATGATGCTTGTACGGTTGTTCCACTCTCTCTTTTATTTTAGTTTTGTTCTTAGAATCCATTCGGTACCTTACCTGTTTACTTCGCTAAATCGTGCGAAATAGAGGAATCCTTAATGGTCATCATTGAGGTAATGGTACACCAACCGTTTTGTTCTTATATTGGGGAGGAGCTAGGGGATTTGAACCTAGATGGGGATGAAGTCAGAGATATCCGGCACCGCCTCACACGGCTTTATAAACAAAGAACAGGACAACCCTACGGGATTCTATATGTGGACATGCAAAGAGATTTTTTCATGACAGCAACACAAGCCCAATGTCATGGAATTGTTGATTTGGTAGGAGTTTGTCCATTTGAATAGGAAACCTACCTTCGCTACTAAGAGTTCAAAAAGGACGGGCAAAGAGAGGGTTTCCCGCCTCTTTTATTGGGTCCTATCACTAACCTATCTGTTAGCAGAGAAGCTACTAGAACCACTATCGGGGGGTTATAGTTCGTTGGAACCCGCCCATAAAACAGACCCCCCACTTCATCGAAATAGAATGTAAGGTTGGAGAGGGTCTGGGGGGCAGAAAGCAGAACAAAAAAAACAGATGGATATAACTATAATCTAATTTGTGAGTTTTGCTCTTTTTCTCGAGGGAAAATGGGTTAAGGCTCCAATTAGAATCTTCTGGTTAAAATCCCATACTCCATAAAAGAAACACAAATAGATAGCCATAGCCACCACCTAAATAAACATGCTACGCCATCAGTTGAGGAAACGGATTGGTATGACTCTGACTGGTAACCCAGAAATAGTACTACTAAAAAAAGAAAAACAAATAGATTAAAAAAAGAAATAAAAAAAGAAACACAAATAGATAGCCATAGCCACCACCTAAATAAACATGCTACGCCATCAGTTGAGGAAACGGATTGGTATGACTCTGACTGGTAACCCAGAAATAGTACTACTAAAAAAAAATAGTACTACTAAAAAAAAAACACAAATAGATAGCCATAGCCACCACCTAAATAAACATGCTAAGCCATCAGTTGAGGAAACGGATTGGGATGACTCTGACTGGTAACCCAGAAATAGTACTACTAAAAAAAGAAACACAAATAGATAGCCATAGGCAAAAAAGAGAAATAAATAACCATATACACCCCCCCCAAAAGAAAATGATTAACTCTCAGTTGGGAAAACGGATTGGGATGACTCTGACTGGTAACCCGGAAATAGTACTACTAATAATAGTACTAATCATCCAAAGGAGCCAGAGGCTCCAGAGGATTCATCTACGATTAACACTTTTGGTTGGTCCACAGGTACAACAACAGGTGAACCTGATCTCGCACCTGATCTCGCAGTGGATCTGGTTTGGGGTGGTTTGGGGCAGACCGATTCTTGTTCTTATGATTGTTTATCAACCTAAACATCCCGTACCCCTTGTACCTGTGGTACCTGTGGTAGTCACTACTGACTGCCAATCGGTGCATTGGCGGAAAAAACCAGTGATCGTTGGGTTCATCCCTCATCCGAATCGAGACCACCTGAGGTCAACTCCTGCAAATTCCATTCGGGACTTTATGTACAGAGTATCTTTAGACCACCACCGGAGGTCAACTTCATCGGCCCAATCCCGACACCGACGATGGAACTTCATTGGACCCTTTCTGTGCGGATCAATTATAGTAACTGATACCATATGGAGGTACCTAATTCTGGAAACCCACCAGCAGCGAGTACTTCGGTTACAACTTGCCCACAGCAGATCTGTGTTCATCCAGGTGTGCCTGAGGTTCGCCAGGGAAAAGCAGGCCCTCCGGTCCGCACTGTTCCGAACGAACAACCAGTTTGTCCAGTATCGGATTAGCAACGAAGAGAATCGAGCAATTGCCGTGGGCCAGTCACGCCAGCTACTGGGATTAGCGATCGTACTGAAAAACCAAGAGCGTAGGAGGGAGGAAGAACGTTCCCTCTACAGGGCAGCTGAAGCCTATCTGGTTGACCAGCGCGACACTGAACGGGCGAAAAATTCTGAACTCCGAGAAGAAATAGCCTCTATGAAACAGCACATGGCTCAAGACAGAGCGACCATACAATCTCTCTTGTCTTACACAAAGATTCTTGAAAATAAAAATGCGAGACTCACCTTGAAAAATGAAAAATTGAAGGCTGCAGCCCTCTTGACAGAATTCGCTAGACGGGGCGAGACTTCGCAGCAAGAGAATTCCAACGAATCTAACCATAACCACCAATAACCGCTAGCACAGGAGCTGCTAGAACCACTATCTGGTGGTTATAGTTCGTTGGGACCCGCCTAGGTATTTTATTAAAACGGACCCCACTTCATTGAAATAGAATGTAAGGTTGGAAGGGGTCCTGGGGGGGGCGGAAAGTAGAACCAGAGCCAAAAAACCCGATGGACAGAACTATAATCTAATTTGTGAGTTTCACTCTTTTTCCCGAGGTAAAATGGGTTAAGTCTCCAATTAGAATCCTCTGGTTAGGATCGATCTAAACCAGCCCATTCTGTATATATATAATTCAGCATGCCAACTATTAAACAACTTATTAGAAACCCAAGACAGCCAATCAGAAATGTCAAAAAAACCCGCGCTCTTCGGAGCTGTCCTCAGCGTCGAGGAACATGTACTAGGGTGTATGTGCGACTCGTTCAGATCATGAACTGAACCAAAAGAAAGGGGACAATTTTTACAGTATCAAAGATCCATACCAATGAATAAGATAGAGTAGAAGAACTCCATTCTCAAATTTAATTGTGTATGAAATTTATGGTTTCCATTGGTATAAATCCGATCACCTCAATTGGAGATGAGAAGCAATTCCCCATTGGTAGCAAATGGTTATCCATTAAGCGGGGAAAATCTTCTTTAAGAAGCAGCAAAATGCTGCTCCTACTCTTGCAAGAACGGACTCACAGGGTCAGCTACCTAACCAACCTTCATAATTAAATGCCGTTACTGTATAGGTAGATCTTATTGTGAAAAGACCTAGTACTGGATAATTCATGGGTAGAGCCAAAGAGTGTGAACTATACAAGTTACTAAAAAAGAAAGGGGCTCCGGTGTATAGAAAGGACCTCACCGTTTAAAAAGTCACCATAGAAACGATGGAACCCACTATTTTTGATTCAGTTATATTTCTTACTTAAATTGACTTTGACTAGTTTTTTTATCAATCTAAGTTTTGATTTCGAGGTGAAATGACTGGAAAAAATCGTGGTTGGGAAGGTCAGCGCAGCAAAAGCCATTGGAATTTTTTTTTATACATCGGAAGAATCCGTTTTGTTATTCATAGACCGGTAGGGGAAAAAAGAATGACTGAAAGAAAAGAAAGAAATTAGTTATTCCTCAAAGTTTCAGTGGATTCAATGACCAGAATTAGACGAGGATATATAGCTCGGAGACGGAGAACCAAAACACGTCTATTTTCATCAACTTTTCGAGGAGCCCATTCAAGACTTAATCGAGCTATGACTCAACAGAAAACGAGAGCTTTGGGTTCTGCTCATCGGGATAGAAGCAGGAAAAAAAGAGATTTTCGCCGTTTGTGGATAACTCGTATAAATGCAGTAATTCGTGAGATTAAGGTATTCTATAGTTATTGTATATTTATACACAATCTCCACAAGAGGCACTTGCTTCTTAATCGAAAAATACTATCGCAAATCGCTATATCAAATCGAAATTGTCTTTCCATGATTTCCCATGAGATTAAGATCATGAATTTTACAGGGTTTCGTTTTCCGTTTGTGGTGGTTTAAAGGCAGTTCCCCGAAGAATGAACTCCGGGAAGGTAGAGTATAAAATAAATGAATAGGATAAGGTAGTCAAAATGAACGAGCACGGTTTACTAAAAAAATGGTAATATTTCTTCTTTTTCTTCCCCTATTCGGATTGTTTGGGGGTTCTTCCGACGTGACAATCTTGGGGTTCTCGCATTTTGAAAACAAAACATCCACCCTACCCCCGTTGGGTTTTGGAATTTTGATTCCTTTTATTCCATTGTGGACGTAGGCCTGTTTTTTTTATGGTTCTAGGACCTTTTTTATTTTTATCCCTAGGGGTTGTCTTGGGTCTTGTTCTTTCAAATGGTTTCCCCTTTTTATTAGGATAAAGAAAAGGTAACAAAGCTAAAATACGAGCTTGTTTTATAGCAAGCGCAATTAATCGTTGTTGTCTTAAGGTCAATCGATTCACTCGTCTAGATAATATTTTTCCGTCGTCACTAATAAATCGACGAATTAAACTCATATTTCTATAATCAATTCGATCCCCCGCTCCAATTGGGGGCAAACGCCTACGAACAGATTGCTTGGATTTCGATTTTAGAAAAGGTTTCTTGGATTTCAGCAAGGGTCGCTTAGATTTCAGAAAAGGTTTCGTAGATTTCAGAAAGGGTCGCTTGGATTTATCCATGGTATTTAGTCCTTATCTCTAAAATCCTATTTCTGAATGCGAATTTGGGATACGACCGAAATAGGATTTGATTTGTTTATATATATTATATGTAATTTGTTCTTGTTACTGGGAAAGGTGGCAATTCTGTTCGATCTATTTCTTTATTTCCCCATGAATTGTATGCTTAGAACAATAGGGGCAGAATTTTCTCAATTCCAATCGACTAGGGGTCTTGTGTCGATTCTTTTGAGTAATATATCTGGAAATGCCAGGCGATTCCTTAGTAACACTGTTTCGCACACAACTGGTACATTCTAAAATCACTCTGACTCTGACATCTTTACCCTTGGCCATGAACCTCCTTTTCATTGTGGATTCACTCAACTCTTCTATTTTCAATCCGAAACGAAGAAAAAAAGGAAAAAAATAGAAGTGGCTAACCCGAAATACGATTAAGAACGCTTTCGTTACAATCAATAGGATAATATTAAGGATAAGGAGTAATACAAAGATTTTTAACTCTTAATTATTTCGACTCTCACTAGAGTATTTCATTTAAATATCTTGTATGATTTTGTTACCCTAGAATCATTATTTCGATTTTCGTATTCCCTTTAGGAATTCACGCCTAATCGCGAGTTTCTCCGAAGTTAAATCTACTTTGATTCTTTTTCTCCCCCCCTTTTTCGTTATCCTCAAAAAATGGAAAAAATAAAGAAAGAGAGCGAGGAAGAGGTATTAGTCCCAGATAATTTATTGTATCGCGAATCTTCTTCATCCCTTCCGATGTCACTAACTAGAATGAAAAAAGGGGAATGTCAACGCATCCGGGAAGAAACGATTGATCTCTATCAATAGACCTGCTAAAGACCCGAACCATAGAGTACTTAGCACAGGGGCCGCGGAGAGATATGTTTTTAGATCGCTCATTGAAAATTATCCTTCTTTATTGGAATACACATATGATCAGATGCATAGGTCGTTAAGGATCGCTTGTATTTTAGTTGTACGCGTAATCCTTAACAAAAACAGAAATCTACCCCAACCTAGTCAATGTCAATAACACTAAGATTTCCCTTTCCTTAAAACGAAAAAAGGGCGTCCTACTCTTCTTGAGTATTGTATTAATAATAAGTATTATTATACGTGAGGTTTCCTAATCTCTATAGAGAATCGAATTCTTTTAGTATTAATATGCATATTAAGTATTTCTATTTATAAAATTTGATAGGTTATTAAGTGTTCTAGGAGACCAAAAAGAATAAATGACACGATAGATTGTCTCTCAATGAGGAAATAATGATGTGGAAAACAAGATAGAAATTCTATACACTGACACTGTATATCACTTGAAAGGGATGTAGCGCAGCTTGGTAGCGCGTTTGTTTTGGGTACAAAATGTCACGGGTTCAAATCCTGTCATCCCTAGCTATTCTTTCTCCTATGGGCAGTAACAAGAGGTCCCTTGAGATCCATTGAATTTAGACATCCGGAGTCTTTCGGTTTATGCTAATCTATATATTAGGTCCGGGGGGCACAAAAAATCCTTTGCAGTCTTATCGATAGTGATAAGAAAGCGCTCTTAGTTCAGTTCGGTAGAACGTGGGTCTCCAAAACCCGATGTCGTGGGTTCAAATCCTACAGAGCGCGATTCTGTTCTTATTAGGTCGAATTTGAGTGAACTAACTTGAACAGCAACCTGAATTCGACCTACTCCTTTTTTGAGTCCGCAGGAGGTCAATCAAAAACCGAGATGGTAATGTTACTTAACTTAATCAAAGGTCCAACTGATCGCTGCGTCTGTATTGTAAATATGCAGTTACGAATAATCCAGCCAAAGTAATCGGAATTAGACCTAACACGATTCCAAATAGTAAAACTTCAATCATTTCGATTTATTTGAAAAGGGAAAAAGATAGAGGGAATACCTATCCTTAAATATTCATCCGAATTGACCACGAATCGCCTCAAGCAAGAATTGACAATTACTCCGGAAAAGCACTCTCGACTCCGCGGAAACATTTCTTTTTATAACAGAATTTTCATTCAAGTCATTTCAAATAAGTCGTAGTTTGCTCAGACCAAGAAATAGAGCCGGAGTTATAGTTGACGCCACCAATAGAAAGCCAAAATAACTAGTTATAGTAGGCATGAAGGAGCTAAAGGAGATACGTTCTTTTTCGACATATGGTTATAAAACACTTACCTAAGTTTCCCCTTTTGAAAGATAGGCGGATACAAAAAATACCAATTGACAAAATCGGTTCCAATTTCAGTTTGATTCATCAATCATTTTGAGGGTCTTTAGGCGGTCTAAAAAAAAAGTCTGTATCAATCATCTTTGACATCTCCTGATTCTCCGATTGCAAATCAACAGATTCATTCAGTAACTTCTGAGTAAAGGACTAAGAATAAGAACTTTGTCGCGTAATTTCATTCAATTCACAAATGAAACTTACTTTGAATTACTGTGGAATAAAAGTGGCAAATCGTTTCGATTTTGATCATTTCTTTTTCAACTGTATCAAATCAAGTTTCTCTTTTGGACCGAACGACCTTATAACACCTTTTACCTGATTCAAGTAAATAGTAGGTTCTTTAATCACACCTAATATCTTGAATGATAAAAAATATCACACGATCGCTCGAATACAGAAAATTTTTCTTTTCTATTTTCTTTCTGGACAACTATAAGACTAGTAGTTCTATTATCTTTTCTTTTTTTTTTGACATTTTTTCTTTCCATATTTTGGGGTCCCACCGGTTAAGAAGGACCCCTTTGGCCCGAATGAAGCAATGGTTGCATCAGGAATATGGATTGTTACAACTATTGTTTGTTTTCGTTCAGGGAATCCTATCTATTACTGTTATTGTCTTACTCATAAATTCCTTGAAATGAA